ACATATATGGGATATTTTAAGAAGTGAACGTCTTTCTTAGTAGAAGGGTCCGGAGAAAGAATGGGAAAGACAATTTCACTATATTTCTGTCCAGGAACAGGACCCACCACAAGAATATTTCTTTTGGTGGGGCGATAGCTCTGAAAAGACAGATTGCCCATCTTTTCTTTCAGCTCGGGAGAAATACGATCGGGGGGGGCTAATTCGAATCCCTCGGGTAAAATAAGGACAGCCCCCACATTCAAAGCCCCCTTTTTACCATTAGCAAGAACTTGTTTCAATTGCATATCATAAGGGATTTTAACAACTGCTTCAAATACAGTATCAGGAAGCACAGCTTGTGGAACCTCAATATCCACGGGCTTATTAGCTAAATGGCAATTGGCACATACAATACGCCCAGTTGCTTCTCGTGGATTTTCATAACCCTGCTGCGCAAAAATGGGATATGCATTTGAAATAGATGTCCGAGTTATTACATATATCATAATCAATACGGAAATGAATCGAGTCATCTCTTCCTTTACCCAGGAAAAGGTATTTCTATTTTGCATGGTCCAATCATTGATCTCGGAAATTTCTACAATAAATTAGGTAGGTAGCTAGTATAGTTCCCTATCCACGATTCTGCCATTGTACTGGAATAATTGTACTGAAGTATAGGAGGAATTCCCTGGGCGGGTAGAAATATAAAGAGTGAGTAAGCCTCAAAACGGTTTGTTTATGTACGAAGTCACATCATGATTTGATTGATATCGGCAGATCAAATGAGTTCTTCATTCATTCATTGAATGATAAATCACTACAAGTGAAGGAGATACACGATTTAAAAAATGGAAGATCCAATATTTCAAAATTGTATCTAGAATGACTGGAAAAGTGGAAACAAGACCAGATATAATTTGATCGTTATGAGCAAATCCAAAATCTTTGTAGAACGAACCAATCATTAGTTCCCAACCGCGGGGTGAGTGGAATCCGATACACAAATCCGTTAATAAAAGAATAGAAAAGGCCTTTATTGTGTCGCTTAAGTTATAGAGGAATTCCTGAACCCAAGAATTCAGAATGACAAGTTCTTCATTACCCAGAATAGAATAACCACTTAGAATAGCAAAACAGATTATATTTGTCGAGAAATGCAAAATGATATGGATATGATCTTCATTGTGCATTTTGACCAATTGTATCGTCTCTTTGTGGATTCCTATACGAAGCTTTTGTATCTGTGTCTCCGGGTACTCTTTTATCATTTCATCCAACAGGAATAGTTGTTCTAATTCTATGAATCTTTCTAGAACGTTCTTTTCTTGAATATCATTCAAAAAAGTTTCGGATTGTCCGGTATTCCACCAATTAGTAACCCAAGGTTCCAGGATTTTATTAAATGAGAGAGAGATCCACCAGGGCAAAAAGACTATAGATGCAAGATACGGGAGGAGAGTCAATGCTTTCTTTTTTGACACTTTTCATCTGTGAATTGTTAATGAACCCGCTTCATTCGCCGACTCTATCCGGTCCGATATTTCTATGAAGCATGAGTTCTATAACAAGGTATGGAACCTATGGATCTATTCCTTTTTTTTTTTTTGAATTGTTTAGTCCTTGGATCTAGTAAAGAATATAGAATCCGTTGGTCAAATTCGAACCAATTCTATTTTCATTTGTTCTTTCGATGAATGCCAAAAAGAACCACTTGAAATAATGAATATTATTTTGATTTCGAGACGAAAGAATTCCCCTCCATTATTCCTGGGTTCCTTCCCTCATGCTGAGAAAGCATTCATTCTCTTCAGTTCATTTCAAAATACTTCAATTGGCACGCGCAAGAAATAGGCCAATTCAGCAGCTTTTTGTTCAATTTCTCGTGGAGTCAAATTTTCATCAGTACGAGTCAAGGGAATGGTGCTCTGACCTCTGATTTCCATATAAAGGACACGTCGAGGATAAAGACCCTCTTTAACTTCCACTCTGATCGATTGGATATCTCTCATAAGGAATCGAAGGAAGATGCGACGATTTATTCCAGGAAATCCCCAACGAAAAATACACACTATTCCCTCTTTTCTATCGAATCGATCATAACCACTACCTACATTCCACGAAATTGTGCACCACAAATAGGAACTAATGAACAGACCTGCGATCCCATAGAAAGACATCACGATTCCTTGGGGAAAAAAAATGATTTGCTGAGACGGAAATAAGGATATCAGATTCCTACCAAGATAACTGGAAGTTCCAACCAATAGGAATCCTAGTGAGCCTAAAAAAAGGATACAGGCCCAGCAGAAATTACTTGTTTTTCGAGACCCCGTTATAAGTTCTATCCATATACGTTCTGATCGATAGTTCATACTAGATCCAGTTGCATCCTATTGGAATTGAGAGAATAAGCCAAATGAATTTTATTTGACTTTTTTTGTTTTGCTCCCGAAGTAACTCTCATCAACTAGCACTATTATGATGTGAACTATTAGGAGTAATTCATCGAATTGGTTAGATATAAAATAATAACATCCCCTTCATATGATACCACTATGTATATCTACATAATATAGATATGTTGACTTTCTATTTCAGATATCCGCTGATCCATTTTTAAACAGCTATCCCCACATATACATGCATTTATCCATATATCATGTATCCGCAGGCATAACCAACCACTTTTATATTTGTGCCCGGAGGGAGCCACATGTCGTATCATATTCCACTAAATAGATATCTGTATTATGATACAAGTCCAAGTTTTGAAATAAATTGATGAAATTCTGTCCTATCAGATCTAGACAATCTTGTTTTTTTGAACATGAAGAGATAACGAAGCCATTGCAATTGCTGGAAACACTAAGCCCACTAAAGGCACTAAAATAGAGGGTAAATTGAGATCTGTCATAGAATGGGTGCCTCGATTTAATATTTGTACTTGTTTTAAAGATATCTTATGTTATGATAAGTATATCTATTATAAGATAAGTATTATTAAGTATATAATAAGTGCAAGGAATGTAGAGCTAAATAAGTGTATCTATTCATCTTTCTACAAGAAATATATGGATGATAATCCGCTTTATTATTCTTGTTCTAGCGCCCTTATCTTCTAATAAAGAGTTTCTTACGAGTTTCCTAAGGATTCGTTAGGATCCGATCCAACAGGAATTCATAGTCTAAAAGTGTAGGTTCTCGGGAGATATAAAAATATGCAACACTTCCCTTTCAGATTTGAATTATTCTATATATATATAGATATATAGAATAATAGGGTCTATATATATTAATATGAAAGAAGGGAACATGAAATTCTTTTGATTTTTTTCCCAATTCCATTCCGCAGAAGGAAGAATTCACCCTTTTCCTCTTGATAGAGGGTTCCTGATTACTAATCATGAATGGGGGTAGGATAAAAAATCTGGATAAAAAAAGTCATTATCCGAAACTTCCTATAGAACTTATGTTACCAAAGAAAACTCCACTCTTCTTATTTTGACTTTCATTCCGATGAACTAAAGTTCGCTACAAATAACTGAGCCTAGTGCTCTACTTGAATTTTGATTCAAGGGAAAAAAACCGTGTAGATGAAATAATTCACTCAGAACACCTTTTAAAGGATTACGTGGTACGATTGGATCAAATAAGCCCTTATGGAATGAATACTCAGCCGCTTGTAAACCGTCGGGTACTGTCTTATTCAATGTTTGTTCAATTACTCTTTTACCCGCAAATGCAATGTAGGCATTGGGTTCGGCAATAATGATATCTCCCAACATACCAAAACTGGCTGTTACTCCACCGGTTGTAGGAGATGTAAGGATTGATACATAGAATAACTTTTTATTGAATTGATAATCATATGAAGCGGAAGATATTTTAGCCATTTGCATCAAGCTCAAACTTCCTTCTTGCATGCGCGCTCCTCCAGAAGCACACACCATAATAACAGGTAGAGATCTATTAGCAGCATATTCGATCAACCGGGTGATTTTCTCGCCTACTACGGATCCCATACTACCCCCCATGAACTGAAAATCCATAACCCCAATTGCTATGGGAATCCCATTTAGTTGACCTATACCTGTTTGAACAGCCTCAGTTAAACCTGTCTTTCTTTGATACGAATCGATACGATCTCTATAGGGTTCCTCTTCCGAGTGAAATTCAATGGGGTCAATAGAGACCATGTCTTCGTCCATAGGATCCCAAGTGCCCGGATCAACCGAAAGTTCGATTCTATCTGAACTACTCATTTTCAAATGATATCCACATTGTTCACAAATATTCATTTTTGACCTAAAAATTTTCTTATAATTTAATCCATAACAATTTTCGCATTGAACCCATAAATGTCTGTATTTTTTATTTCCATCAAAATCATTAGATCTTCCTCTTATATTGAAATCACTGCCATTACCGCTAGTTCTTATACTAGAACCCCCACTGTCACTATCACTTACACTTTCACCACTACAAATGTAACTATAAATATAACTGTAAATGTGATTGTCGCTACCACTTGAAATGTACCTATCAATACTAATTTCAGAACGAAGATAACCATCAATGCAACTATGAATGTGATTATTCAAACTATACGTAGTATCATACATATAATGATCATAGTGGCGATTGTCACTCTTAGACCCACTATTCAGATAACTAGAAAATGCTTTTTCTAGTTCACTCAGAAAAGAACTATCATTGTCAATCTCAAAAACCAGATTTTCAATATCAAAATATACGGAATAACTGTTACCATTACTATCCCTAACTAAAAAAGTGTCATCAGAGATTAAACCCCAAATGCCCCTGACACCGAAAAAATGATCAACATTACTGCAACTATAACTGCGACTTTCGCGCCAACAATGAATGTTTTTATTCGTATCATTTAGAATGGGATCTTCACTTCCACCGGTATTTCCAATAGGACGACTAAGACTGTCCGTTGATTTACCTAGCCCACACCTGTGTTCTAACCCCTCGTTAGACAACATTGAATT